AAAACAATAGAATGAGAATATTCATTGGCGGGGGAGTATAATAAAGCCAAACTGGAATTTTAGGAAAAAGATCTTTTCGATCTCTTTCCTTTTTTTACAATTCCCCAATATCGTAATTTTTTTCTATGACTCTTGGTCGTATATTTCGTATTTGTATATTTCTATTTGTATATTGATGTTTCCTAAGTATATTATCTTGAGTTACGCATACATTGCGTTATTCTAAACTAAAAAAAGAGACTATTTCGAAAACTAGTCAATGATGGCCCTCCATAGATTCGCCTATATAAGCCGCAGCTAAAGTTGCAAAAATAAGAGCTTGAATGCCGCTTGTAAATAATCCAAGGAACATGACAGGTATCGGAACCACTAAAGGTACTAAAGAAACAAGAACAACAACTACTAATTCATCAGCTAATATATTCCCGAAAAGTCGAAAACTAAGCGATAAAGGTTTTGTGAAATCTTCTAAAATATTAATGGGTAAAAGAATTGGAGTCGGTTGAATATATTTACTGAAATAACCTAATCCCTTTTTAGAAAGACCCGCATAGAAATATGTTACTGACGTGAGCAAAGCTAAAGCAACGGTAGTATTTATATCATTCGTAGGTGCGGCTAACTCCCCATGAGGTAACTGTATGATTTTCCAAGGTAAAAGAGCGCCTGACCAATTAGAAACAAAAATAAATAGAAACATAGTTCCAATAAAGGGAACCCATGGACCATATTCTTCTCCAATCTGAGTTTTGCTCACGTCTCGAATGAATTCTAGGACATATTCGAAGAAATTTTGACCGGCAGTCGGAATGGTTTGTGGATTGCGAACAGCTATAAGGGCTGAACATAATAAGATAGCAATTACAACCCAAGAAGAAATAAGTACTTGAGCATGGACTTGGAAACCCCCTATTTGCCAATAAAAATGTTGGCCTACTTCCACACCGGATATATCGTATAACCCTTTTAGTGCGTTGATGGAACATGATATAACATTCATATTGCCCTCTGACAGAAATAGAACTTTAAAAGGAATTATTTTGATTCAACCCTTTCCTTTTCGACTTGTCTACTTATTATCTATTTTGAATCCCCGCCAATCACATAATATCCGCAGTTTTTTTATTTCTTTTCTTTTGTGCGATTCAAGAAGAGTAACCGATTCCATAAACTTATGTAGTTACCAAAATAATTTACTTATCTTATTATTAATCAAGGATTTCGTATATAGCTAGAACGACCCTCACAAATTGCAAATACTAATTTGTTAAGAATTAATCGGATTGAAGCTATAGCGTCATCGTTTGCTGGAATCGAAATATCGGCAAGATCGGGGTCACAATTTGTATCGATTAAACAAATTGTTGGAATTCCCAAAGTGATACATTCTCGAAGAGCCGTATATTCTTCTTGCTGATCAACGATGATTACAATATCGGGCACCCTCGTCATATATTTAATCCCGCCCAGATACGTTTGCAAGCGGGATAATTGTCTCTTCAAGATAGCTACATCTCTTTTGGGAAGACGGTTGAGTCTCCCCGTCTTTTGTTCTGTTCTCAAATCCCTGAACTTATGAAGTCTCGTTTCTGTAGTGGACCAATTCGTTAACATACCACCGAGCCATTTTTTATTAACATAATGACACCGGGCCCTTATTGCAGCTTGTGCTACTAAATTCGCTGCTTTATTTTTGGTACCAACAATTAAGAATTGTTTTCCCCTACTTGCTGCATCAAAAACTAAATTACAAGCTTCTGATAAAAAACGAGCGGTTCGAGTCAGATTTGTAATATGAATACCTTTATGTTTTGCAGAGATATAAGGCACCATTCTAGGATTCCACTTCCTAGTACCATGGCCAAAATGAATTCCAGCTTCCATCATCTCTTCCAAATTGATATTCCAATACCTTCTTGTCATTTCTCCCCATCCTTCCTCTTTTTTTTTTTTCAAAAAAAAAAAGAGACGAGGTGCCCTGAAATAAATAATTGTTCCGAGGGAACCTTCTCTTCTACCAGAGATTGGCCATTGATACACGACCTAGGCCATTTATTACTTTCTATTAGTTATTATCTTTCTTTTCTTACCATTAAAAAATCAAAGGATCACAAATAGTTAAAAGAATCCACTCCTTAGGACTTATTAAATCCTCTCAATGATTGTTCGGATGTATCACGTAAAGTCTTTGAAATGCAAAAGTCAAATAATTCTCTGTGGTGTAATAAAATATCTCTCACCCCCCCGAATAAAGTATTTTTTTGTGTTTCCAAAAGAATATTGTTATGCTGCCTTGAACAGTGCACTGATCCTTTGAATCCGGTACCAACGGGTATCATCCCCCCCAGAACAACGTTCTCTTTCAGGCCTTTCAACCAATCGATCCGACCCCGGAGAGCCGCCTTTGCTAAAACTCGGGCGGTTTCTTGAAAACTTGCTTCAGATATAAAACTTTGAGTATTCAGAGATGCTCTCGTTATTCCCAATAAGATAGCTCGATAACGGATCGCTTCTTCCAAAGCGCGCCCCGTTCGTTCCGCTCGTAACAATCCAATCAGTTCGCCGGGTAAAAAAATATTAGACATTCCATCTTCTGAAACCAACACTTTTGATGTTATTTGACGTACAATAATTTCGATATGCCTATTATGGATTTGCACCCCCTGAGATCGATAAACCTTTTGGATCTTATTAACCAAAGAGATACGGCTTTGCACTATAGTTAGTTCAGCACCAATCAAGAATCCCCAAGGAATTCCAAGAATTCTTGTTATACGTGCGTTCCAACCCTCAACTCTCTTTTCTAGGTTCATCGATATTGAATCAATCGAACGCACTTCTAACACTTGTTCTACTTTTGGAAGACCCTGCGTTATATCACCAGATCTCGATTTTTCATATATAAATGTAACTAATGTATCTCCTTCGTAAAGGATTTCTCCATAATGCCCGTGAACAGTTGCTCCTGGAGTAGCCAAATAGGGCTTAGCTGATCTTATTACTACAGAGCCAACTTGAACAATTAAAACTTGACCTGATTTTAGGTGTGGTCCATTCGTGGCTATACATACATTTTCACAAATGAACTGCCCAAGACTAATTATTGTGGAAATTTCCTCACAATAATTATGATGGAGAAAATGCCAATTCAAATTAAATGGATTCAAAACGATCTTACTGTCTGGATCCGGATTATAAATTCCCCCGTTTTCATCCATTAAATAAAATTTACATATTTGAAAAGTCTGTTTTAAATTGTCAAGTTTCAAATATTTAGTTACCGAAATCTGATTATAAGTTATTAAATAGTAAAATGAATAAAAATTCGCAATTTGAAGGACTGTTCCTAAGGGTCCCAACGAATTCCTAATTGGAATTAGAGAACCCTTTTGAATGTGAATTGATTGCTTTATCACATTATGATATTTGATATCGTTGAACGGACCCATTCGAAAACAATTAGATGATGACAAAATTATCAAAGATTGGCATTTCTTATTTCTATTCAACAACGTATGAAGAGTTCTTTGATTTTGGCTAAGTGATTGTTGAACCCTTGCCTTGAAATAAAGGGAGTAAAACGGATTAATATTGGTGCGATCTGAACCATTATCAGAGATCAATCCTGAACTTGACGGATCATTCCTTTTTCTAATATACGAAATATGGGATTGCACTAAGTCGATTCTTAGGAAATCTCGAATCATACCATTTGTACTTACTTCAACAAAGGAAGTGCAGACTTCTTCGGCGGAAGAACTTTTTTTGTCTTGGCCCCAATTCAAGACTAAACAAGTCCGAACTAATTGAATACTCGTGTCAGAAATCCCCCGAGTGGGTTTGCCCTTTCCATAAAGGATATAATTGACAACTCGAAGTTGCATATTATCCTTTTCCCGCAGCGGATCCTGGGGGAAGAGTGTTGCTAAATTTATACCGTCCGCTATTTCATATGTGACTACGGGTCGAACCAAAACAAAATACTTTTTCTTGGTAAGTGTGATCCGTTGGACATAGATCCATTTTTTCAATTTTTTTGATTCCCTGGTGGATTCCTTAAGTTTTTTTTTTCCCGTTTCCGGCGGTATCAAGATGCCACTGTGTCGGGATATCTTATCCGCCTCTCCAGGAAAATGGATATCCCCAGAAAAAATTTTCAGTTCAATCCTTTTTTTTTTTCTCTCTACTCGGACCAATCCGCCCACTTGGCTTCTTCTATTTAAAGTGATTCGTGTATCTACTCCAATGAGACTATTATTCCGTACCATTACGTAAGAAGATTCGGGTAAAGTATGCACTTCCTCGGGAATGAAAAAAAAGCGATCAAATTTCATTTGGTATTTTGGCTTAATTTTTTTGCCTCCTCGGCCTCGATACTCAATCAAGTCCTCTTTTTTGACGATTGAATGCGCCCCTATAGTCCCATATTTAGTAATTCCTGAATTCTTTCTTCTGTATCGAGGATCATCGAAATAAGCAAAAATACTATTTTTACGGAAAACACCCTCTATGGGTATTTCAATCGAGATACCTGAATGGGGCATTAGTTCTTTCTCTTGTTCTTGAATCGATTGGAGTGGAATGAGAAATCGATTTCTTCGTCTTTTTGCCAATAAATCAGAATTCTCGTGGAGAATGGCAGCATGTATGAGATTACAATGACCAATACTTATGATTCGATTAAATCCCGAATAATCAGAAATCCCATCTTCTTTGTTATCAGAAAAATCTGAACTAACTAATTGGTGTCGCACTTGATCATTATTCACTGAGAGGCTAGAAATGTATCTTCGTTCGACAGAACGATAATGAATGCTCAATTGATCTTGATCCTTGTAGAGTGAAAAAGAAACTACACCAGATCCGCATGAACCTCCTGATAATATCCATAAATGACTTGTTTTTGGTAAGAGGTGGACATTACTATATGTAAATTCCGGCGCATGGTACACATCGGTACTCCAGTGCATTTCTCCTTCTGAGTCCGAATAAATATGTTT